GAACAAGAAAATGACATCGTGATTTGAATCTCGACGAAACAATACATCAATGAAAGGTTAATACAAAAAATGAAGTTCAGTAAATTCTTTTTTTTTTTTTTTAATAGAAGAAAAAACCCCTTTATTTTCATTAGAAAAACGGAAATCTGTTACAAAAAAAAGAGATAGGATTGGAATCGACACATTGATTCTTTTTTCACAATTTTTTTGCACCGTATGCATCCAAAGATGCGCGTACGGTTCAAAAGGGATACAATTTTGTCCTAATCAACCGACTTTATCGAGAAAGATTACTTTTTTTAGGCCAAGAAGTTGATAGTGAGATCTCAAATCAACTTGTTGGTCTCATGGTATATCTCAGTATAGAAGATGATACTAGGGATCTTTATTTGTTTATAAACTCCCCCGGCGGATGGGTAATACCAGGAATAGCCATTTATGATACTATGCAATTTGTTTCGCCCGATGTGCATACAATTTGCATGGGATTAGCCGCTTCAATGGGATCTTTCATTCTGGTCGGAGGAGAAATTACCAAACGTCTAGCATTCCCTCACGCTTGGCGCCAATGAGTTTTTATTTGAAAAAAAAAAGAAGAAGACTATGCCTTCGCCATATCGAATGTGAATAATATGAAAAATAGGTAATAATAGCATGGCACTTCGAGTTCGATATGAACAAACTAGTATTGTTTTTCCTAACATGAGATTTTGTATCGAGATAGTAGTATGAAACAAAGGTTATTCCGATTTGATCTTATGTGTCAGGAGTACATTTCAGCGTCACAAACCATTTTTCTTCCACACCAGAAGTCTATTTATGATAGTTACGTTACGAAAGAAAGAGTACGAAAATGAAAAAAAAAAAGAAACTTTGGGATTGCTAAATCACAGACGAGATAAATATAGAAAGCAACAGAACCATCATAGTATTTTTTGACTCCTACAATACGAAAGGAAGGGTGGTAAATGGATCATTCAACGATCTGGATCGGATGGATTCTATTTTTTTCTTCGATAGAATAGAAATTGAAGAGAAGGGAGGAAGAAATGCCATTGCAGAGCCGTATGCAATGCACAAAAGATGCCTGTACGGCTGTTCCATTCTATTTGTTTTTTTTTCTTCTTGTTTTTTTATCCCTTACTTTAGCCCAATCCTGCAAGATAGAAGAACCGTTCATGCATGATGTTATATCAATATTATCAGGGTCATGATTCACCAACCTGCTAGTTCTTTTTATGAGGCGCAAGCAGGGGAATTTATCCTGGAAGCGGAAGAACTACTGAAACTTCGCGAAACCCTCACAAAGGTTTATGTACAAAGAACGGGCAACCCTTTATGGGTTATATCCGAAGACATGGAAAGGGATGTTTTTATGTCAGCAACAGAAGCCCAAGCTCATGGTATTGTTGATCTTGTAGCGGTCGAAAATGAAAATACTGGAGATTTCGTGTAAATACATGATTCCGTTTCAAATCAGAATTCGAATTTTTCGTGATTTGATATTGAATAGAAATAATTCATAATCATCAATCATCAGGTTAAGATCGATCTAAACCAACCTATTTTATTATATATATGTATGATATGCCGACAATTAAACAACTTATTAGAAACACAAGACAGCCAATAAGAAAAATCACGAAATCCCCCGCACTTCGAGGATGTCCTCAGCGTCGGGGAACATGTACTAGGGTGTATGTGCGACTCGTTTAGATCATGAGTTCGAACAAACGAAACCATTTTTCCAGTACCAATCACCAATAGGATAGATAGAGTGGAAAAAGCCATTTTTACTATCTAAAAATGAGGATGAGGATCTATCATATACCTATATTTTTTGTGTATGAAATTTATGGTTTCCATTGGTGCAAATCCAATCACCTCAATTTGAGATGAAAAGCAATTCCCCATTGGTAGCAAATAGTTATCCATTAAGCGGAGGAAATAGTACTACAAGAAGCAAAAAGGTTATGCTCCCTTTCTTGAAAGAACGGACTAACAAGGTCAGCTGCCTAGCCAACTTTCATAATTAAATGCCGTCACTGTATGGATAGCCTTTTTTGTGAAAAGATCTATTACTGTATAATTGATTGGTAGAGCCAAAGAGAGTGAACTATACAAGTTTACAATAACATTTGATTAAATGAAAGAAGAGGCTCCGGTGTATAGAGAGGACCTCACCGTTTATGAAATAACCATAGAAACGATGGAACCCACTATTTTTTGCTTTTATTTATTTAATATCGTTAGAATTTCTTATTTCTAGGTATTTTACCTGGAAGGATTAAAAATAGTGGTTGGGAAGGTCATAGTAGCAAAAGCCATTGGAATTTATATTTTATATATCGGAATAATCCGTTTTGTTATTAATCAACCGGGGGATAAAAGGATGACTGAAAGAAGAGAAATCAATTAGTTATTCATTCATTAAAGTGTAATTTGATTCAATGACCAGAGTTAGACGAGGATATATAGCTCGGAGACGTCGAACAAAAATTCGTTTATTTGCATCAACCTTTATAGGGGCGCATTCAAGACTTACTCGAACCATTACTCAACAGAAAATGAGAGCTTTGGTTTCCTCTCATCGAGATAGGGGCAGGCAAAAGAGGGACTTTCGTCGTTTGTGGATCGCTCGGATAAATGCAGCGGCTCGTGAGAAAGGGGTATTCTATAGTTATAGTAGATTAATACACAATCTGTACAAGAAGCAATTACTTCTTAATCGTAAAATACTTGCGCAAATAGCTATATCAAATAAGAATTGTCTTTACATGATTTCCAATAAAATTATGAAATAAAAGACATTCTAAAGTCATATATAGGAATGATTGAAACCGAATTGCATTCCCCGGAGAATGGACTCCGGGAAGATAGAATAAAAAAAATTCAGATAAGATAAGTAAAAGATTTATTCTTTCCTTATTTGTTGTTTCTTATAACACAACAATCAAATCTGGATTTGAGGCTTTTCGAACAAAACATCAATCTGAGCTTGAATTCCGATTGAAGTTTTGAATCAATGGAAGAGTATATCTATTTGTTTCTGGTTCTAGGACCGGTAGTTCTAGGGATTGACTCGGCTCTCTCAAACTGTTTTTCATTATTAAGAAAAGGTAACAAAGATAAAATACGAGCTTGTTTTATAGCAATAGTAATTAATCGTTGTTGTTTCAAGGTCAATCTATTCACCCGTCTAGATAATATTTTTCCTTGTTCACTAATAAATCGACTAATTAAACTCATGTTTCTATAATCAATTCGATCCCCCGATTCAATTGGGGGAAAACGCCTACGAAAAGATCGCTTGGATTTACGAAAAGGTTGCTTGGATTTATCCATGGTTTATTCCTTATCTCTAAAATTCTATTTCTTTATTTTCTTTATTCATTTCAGATCCGACCTAAATAGGTTTTTTTGTATATTCTATATTTTTATTTGTATTATATATATATATATATATGTTTATGTTAAGATATGTTAAGTTCTTCCTTTTCCTGCCCCCTTGAAAGATCAAACACACGTTCGATTTATTTCTTTATTTCCCCATGAATCGTATGCTTGTGACAATATCGACAAAATTTTCTCAAGTCTAATCGACTGGGTGTATTGTGCCGATTCTTTTGAGTAATATATCTAGAAATGCCTGGCGATTCCTTATTGACACCATTTTGGACACAACTGGTACATTCCAAAATAACTCTAACTCGGATATCTTTACCCTTAGCCATGAACCCCCTTTGCATTTTTGTTTGATCAATTTAACTCTTCTGTTTTCGACCCGAACCTAAGAAGACGAAAAGAACAAAAAAGAAAAAAAATCAATATCAATAGAAGTTACTAATTAGAAATGGAATTTCGAAATATTTTGTTGTAATTCTAATTAATATTAATAGAATATTATTATATATATAGTAATAATGTAAGTAATACAATTTTTTTCTAACTATCAATTATTCCTATCCTAATCCCAGTATTTCATTTAAGTATCTTTTTTTTATGCTATGATTTCGTGGAGCTTTTTTTTTACCTTAGACTGGACCCCCTTTCTATTTCTGTTCTCCAAAATGGGATCTTAGATCCACCGGATTTTTGCTGAGGTTCAATATACTTTTTCTTTCTCTTTCCTTCCTATCCTAAAGAACTGAAAAAAGGGGGGACTAAGTTTTAGTCACGTCACGTAGAATTGTATCTCAAATTTTCTTCATTTTTTTCGCATATTATATTAATAATATTAATATAATATTAATATTAATAATATTAATATAATATTAATAACTAGAAAAAAGGGAATGACAAAGCATCCGGGAATAAACGATTAATTTCTATCAATAGACCCGCTAAAGACCCAAACCATAGAGTAGTTAGCACAGGCGCTGTGGAAAGATATGTTTTTATATCTCGCATTGAAAATCCTCCTTATTTATTGTAATACATATATGGTCAGATGCTATAGTTCAAGATCATTTGTATTTTTTTGTACGGAATTCCTAACAAAAATGGATATGTACAATGAACAGTAGATAAGATTTTCCTACCCCTGTCCCTAAAAAAGAAAAAGAGACCCTCTTCTTCCTAAGCAAAATAGTCATCTTTTTTATACGTTAGGTTTCAGATGTATATAATTCTTTTATTATATGAAACCAAAAAGAAGAAATGACAAGAAAATTGTATATGGATCGAGGAAAAAATAACGATGTGGAAAACAAGACATGGATTTTGTACAATGACACTGTACAAAAATTTTTTAAAAGGGATGTAGCGCAGCTTGGTAGCGCGTTTGTTTTGGGTACAAAATGTCACGGGTTCAAATCCTGTCATCCCTACCTATTACTTTTCCTATGGGTGGTAACGAGGGATTAATTGGCTGGGATCTGAGTGAGATCAATTAAATAAAATTGGACATAATCTTTCATTTTTGCATACCAATGTATACAAGACGCATTGGGGGTACAAAAATGAGAAAATCCTTTTCTTTACAATCGTATCTCCTGTCA